AGGGTTGCCCGTTCTTTGTACATAAACCTTTGTGAGGGTTTCGCGAAGTTTGAGTAGTTCTTCCGCTTCCAGGATAAATTCCCCTGCTTGCGCCTCATAAAAAGAACTAGCAGGTTGGTGAATCATAACCCTGATAATATTGATATAACATCATGCATGAACGGTTCTTCTATCTCGAATGATTGGGCTAAAAAAGTAAGGGCTAAAAAAAAAAAGAAGAAAAAAACAAATAGAATTGAACATCCGTACAGGCATCTTTTGTACATTGCATACGGCTCCGCAATGGAATTTCCTTTTTCCTCCCTTCTATTCTCTATCGAAGCAAAAAAAAGAATCCATCCAATCCAGATCGTTGAATGATCCATTTACCACCCTTCTTTTCGTATTGTAGGAGTAAAAAAAAAATACTATGATGGTTCTGTTGCTTTCTATATTTATCTCGTCTGTAATTTAGCAATCCCAAAGTTTCTTTTTGATACGATCAAATAAGGAAAAATGCTCTTTTTTTTTTTATTTTCGTATTCTTTTCTTCGTAAGATAAATATCAGAAAGAGACTTCTGGTGTGGAAGAAAAATGAATGGTTTGTGACGCTGAAATGTACTCCCGACACAGAAGATCAAATCGGAAATAACCTTTGTTTCATACTACTATCTCGATACAAAATCTCATGTTAGGAAAAACAATAATAGTTTGTTCATATCGAACTCGAAGTGCCATGCTATTATTACCTATTATTCATATTCGATATGGCGAAGGCATAGTCTTCTTCCTTTTTTTTTCAAATCAAAACTCATTGGCGCCAAGCGTGAGGGAATGCTAGACGTTTGGTAATTTCTCCTCCGACCAGAATGAAAGATCCCATTGAAGCGGCTAATCCCATGCATATTGTATGTACATCGGGCGAAACAAATTGCATAGTATCATAAATGGCTATTCCTGGTATTACCCATCCGCCGGGGGAGTTTATAAACAAATAAAGATCCTTAGTATCATCTTCTATACTGAGATATACCATGAGACCAACAAGTTGATTTGAGATTTCGCTATCAACTTCTTGGCCTAAAAAAAGTAATCTTTCTCGATAAAGTCGGTTGATTAGGACAAAATTGTATCCCTTTTAAACCGTACGTGCATCTTTGGATGCATACGGTTCAAAAAAATTGCGAAAAAAGAATCAATGTGTCGATTCCAATCCTATCTCTTTTTTTTGTAACAGATTTCTTTTTTTCTAATGAAAGGTATTTTTTCTTCTATTTTTCAAAAAAACATGAGTTTTGGGCCCCTTCCCTAAAAAAAAAAAAAAATTTACTGAACTTATTGAATTAACCTCTCATTGATGTAGTGTTTCGTCGAGATTCAAATCACGATGTAATTTTCTTGTTCCTGAATGGGTCCTTTCAATTCTTTTAGGTTCATGTTCTACTCCGGGGAAAGATCTATCCGAATTATATTTGCACATATAGGACAAATGATCTCAGTACCACTTCTTTTTGCTACGACCTTTTTCAATTCCTTTCACGCCTCCCCCAAACTATTCGATGTATTCATCATACTGGTTGGCATGGCAGTTTGAGATCGCCCCTATAATTAAGTATAAGAATCGTCTATGCTACAAGTGGTAATTGCACATATATTACTATTACCAATTTGGTATTTTCTGAACGGAGCCTGGATACTTGATTTTCTTAGTCCAAGTCAACCATAAATTCTTATAATTGATAATATTGATCCTCAATATAAATTGATCTAATTTCACTTCACGCTCCGAATAATTGATTCTTCAATCAATACAATATTTCTTGGGCGAAACGGAGGATATCTCGATCGGTGGAGAAAACGGGTAAATGCCATATGACCCAATATGTCTGACAAGTCGCACTATACGTCAACCCAAACTGCATCTTCCTCTCCAGGACTCCGAAAAGGTACTTTTGGAACACCAATGGGCATTAAATTAAAGAAAAAAATTAAGTACTATACTTCACTTTAATATGGAAACGTAAGAATGAGTTTATTGTCTTCATTATTCTTTTTTTTTTCTGTTTATTCTAGTTTATACATAAATTGGAAGGTTTTTAGAGAAAGACATAATGAATAAATAAAAATTTTCATGAAGGGATCGATCGTTCGAATAATAAACAAGTATACATGCATTCGTTCCCACGCAACGGGACCAATGCTCCCATTGCGTATTGGTACTTATCGGGTATAGAATAGATCTGCTTCTCCTTGTTCTTACGAACAGAATTCCGCCGTTATTTTCAACGGAATAGAATAAATAGTAACCTTTTCTCATACAGAATCCGCTGAAAAGGTTAGGTACATAGTGCAATGCGATAAAGTTACATAGTGTCTATTTTTCTTTGAGAAAGGGGTATTTCCATGGGTTTGCCTTGGTATCGTGTTCATACTGTAGTATTGAATGATCCCGGCCGATTGCTTTCTGTCCATATAATGCATACGGCTCTAGTTTCTGGTTGGGCCGGTTCGATGGCTCTA